ATGCAATTAAGTCGTTGGTTTTTTTCTACAAATCATAAGGATATAGGAACTTTGTATTTTCTTTTTGGTGCTTGGGCTGGTATGGTTGGTACGGCTTTAAGAATAATAATTCGTGCAGAGCTTGCTCAGCCAGGTTCTTTTTTAGGTGATGATCATATTTATAAAGTTATAGTTACTTCTCATGCTTTGGTTATGATTTTTTTTATGGTGATGCCTGTTATGATTGGTGGTTTTGGAAATTGATTAATTCCTTTAATGATTGGGGCTCCAGATTTGGCTTTTCCTCGGGTTAAAAAAATGAGTTTTTGGCTTTTGCCCCCTTCTTTTCTTCTTTTATTGGCTTCTGCTGGTGTTGAGAGAGGTGTGGGTACTGGTTGGACAATTTATCCTCCTTTATCTAGTGGAATAGCTCATTCTGGTGGTTCTGTTGATCTTGCTATTTTTTCTTTACATATAGCTGGTGCTTCTTCTATAATTGCTTCTATAAATTTTATAACTACTATAATAAAAATGCGTGCTCCTGGTATAACTTTTGACCGTCTTTCTCTTTTTGTTTGGTCTATTTTTATTACTACTTTTCTTTTATTATTGTCGTTACCTGTTTTAGCTGGTGCTATTACGATGCTTCTTACTGATCGTAATGTTAATACAACTTTTTTTGACCCTGCTGGTGGAGGGGATCCTATATTGTTTCAACATTTATTTTGGTTTTTTGGTCATCCTGAGGTGTATATTTTGATTTTACCTGGATTTGGAATGATTTCTCATGTTGTAGCTCATTATTCTGGTAAGAGAGAACCTTTTGGTTATTTAGGTATGGTGTATGCTATGGTTGCTATAGGGATATTAGGTTTTCTTGTTTGAGCTCATCATATGTTTACTGTTGGTATGGATGTTGATACTCGGGCTTATTTTACTGCTGCTACAATGATAATTGCTGTTCCTACAGGTATAAAGGTTTTTAGTTGAATGGCTACTCTTCAGGGTTCTAATTTGCGTTGGGAAGCTCCTTTGTTTTGGGCTTTGGGTTTTATTTTTTTGTTTACTTTAGGTGGTTTAACTGGTGTTGTTCTTTCTAATTCTAGTTTGGATATAGTTCTTCATGATACTTATTATGTTGTAGCTCATTTTCATTATGTTCTTTCTATGGGGGCAGTTTTTGCTATTTTTTCTGGATTTACTCATTGATTTCCTTTATTTTCTGGTTTTAATTTACATCCTCAATTAAGAAAGGTTCAGTTTTTTATTATGTTTATTGGGGTAAATATTACTTTTTTTCCTCAACATTTTTTAGGTCTTTCTGGTATGCCTCGGCGTTATGCAGATTATCCAGATGCTTATACTAGTTGAAAAATGGTTTCTTCTATAGGTTCTGTTATTTCTTTGGTTGCTGTTATTTTTTTTATGTTTTTGGTTTGGGAGTCTTTTGTTGTTCGTCGTTTTGTTATTTCTCCAGATTATAGTTTTTCTTCTTTAGAGTGACAATATAAATCTTTTCCTCCTTTTCATCATACTTATGATGAAACTCCTTATGTTGTTTTAGTAGAAAGAAGATAGAGAAAAAAAGAGTAGTTTAAAAAAAATTTATGGTTTCGGCCCTTATGCTTTTGGTTAAAATCCAAACTCTTTTTATGAAGTTTCTTTTGGTTTTTATGTGTTTTATTTTTTTTCTTGGTTGTTTTGGTATTTTTTTAAAACGGAAGCATTTATTAACTATGATGTTATGTTTAGAGTTGCTTTTGGTTTCTTTGTTTGTTAATTTTTCTTTATTATTTAGATTTTATAAAAATTATTCTTTTAGGAGGTCTAGTCTTATTCTTTTAACTTTTTCTGCTTGTGAAGCTAGTATAGGTTTAGGTCTATTAATAGCTGTTTCTCGTTCTTGTGGTAAAAAAAATGTTTTTTCTTTAAAATTACTTCGTATTTAGAATAAAAAATGGCAACTTGGTTACAGTTGGGCTTTCAGGATGCATCTTCTCCTTTGATGGAGGAGCTTATTTATTTTCATGATTATATATTAATAGTTCTTGTTTTAATTACTGTAATAGTTTTTTATGGTTTATTTAGTTTATTGTTTATTTCTTTTACTGATCGTTTTTTTTTAGAAAGTCAGGGTTTAGAAACTGTTTGAACTATTGTTCCTGCTTTTATTCTTGTTTTTATTGCTTTTCCTTCATTACAGTTGTTATATTTAATAGATGAAATAAAAGATCCTTGTTTGACTATTAAGGTTATTGGTCATCAGTGGTATTGGAGTTATGAATACACAGATTATTGTGATTTAGATTTTGACTCTTATATGGTTTCTTTGTCTGATTTGTTTGTTGGATTTCCTCGTCTTTTAGAAGTTGATAATCGCGTTGTTGTTCCTGTTCAGAATTCTATTCGAGTTTTAGTGAGTTCTTCTGATGTTCTTCATTCTTGGGCTGTACCATCTTTAGGTGTTAAGATGGATGCTGTCCCAGGTCGGTTGAATCAAGTAACTTTTTTATCTCCTCGCAGTGGACTTTTTTATGGGCAGTGTTCTGAAATATGTGGTGCTAATCATAGTTTTATGCCTATTGTGGTTGAATCTGTTCCTTTTAGTGTTTTTGAAAAGTGAGTTTTTAATTTTTTAGAAAAATAAAAATATTTAATATCTTTAGTTAACTTAAATTATAAAGTATTAGACTCTTAATCTAATTATAGTGGTTAAATTCTACTACTAAAGAATGCCACAGCTTGATTTTTTTTGGTGAGGGATAAGATTTTTGTTTTGTTGGGGGTTTTTTGGTTTTTTGTATATATATTTAATTAATATAAAGTTTTTGTTAATAAAAAAAAAGTTTTCTCTAAACTCAAAAAAAACTTTTTTTAGAGATTTATCTTTTTCTTGATTATGATAAATTTATATTCTATATTTGATCAGTTTTATCCAGATACTTTTTTATTTATTCCTTTATCTGTTTTATGTTTTTTTATAAGTGTAATTTGATTTTTTTTTATGATAAAAAAATCTTGGCTTCGTTATCGTAGACAAGTTTTTTGGTTTGGTTTTATTTCTTTTTCTATGGGTTTAATATTTCAGACTACTTCTCGTGGTTCTGCTTCTTGGGGTGGTTTATTAATTACTGTTTTTGTTTTTATACTTTCTATAAATATTTTAGGCTTACTTCCTTATAAATTTACAAATACTAGTCATGTTTCAGTTACTTTTAGTTTAGGATTTCCTTTATGGTTAAGAGTGAAAATTTTTGGTTTTTATTCTTCTTTTAATAGACGTCTAAGTCATTTGGTTCCTCAGGGTACTCCTATGTTATTAATTCCTTTAATGGTTTGAATTGAGACTCTAAGACTTTTTGCTCAGCCTCTTGCTTTAGGTTTACGTCTTGCTGCAAAATTAACTGCAGGTCATTTGTTAATATTTTTATTAGCTACAACTGTTTGATCTTTTGTGAGTGTTTATTATATTTTTATTCCTTTATTGTTTATTTTTTTTCTTTTGTTTATTTTGGAAATAGCTGTAGCTTGTATACAAGCTTATGTTTTTACTGCCTTAATTCATTTTTATCTACAAGAAAATCTTTAATTAAAAAATAATTAAAATGAATCATCAGCATCCTTATCATTTGGTTGACCAAAGTCCGTGACCTATTGTGGCTTCTTTAGGTGCTTTAAACAGTACTATAGGATTAGTCTTATGGTTTCATGGTTTTGGTTTTTTTATTGTTTTTTTGGGAATTATATCTTTATTAATTGTTTCTATTTTTTGGTGACGTGATGTAATTCGGGAGTCTACTTTTCAAGGGCATCATACTTATTCTGTAGGAGTTGGGTTACGTTTTGGTATGGTTTTATTTATAACTTCTGAAGTTTTATTTTTTTTTGCTTTTTTTTGAGCTTTTTTTCATAGAAGTTTAGCTCCTGTAGCTGAACTAGGTGTCTGTTGACCTCCTTTTGGAATTGAGCCATTGAAACCTTTTTTAGTACCTTTATTGAAAACTGCTGTTCTTTTATCTTCTGGAGTTACTATAACTTGGGCTCATCATAGTATAGTTGAAAATAATTGGTTAAGGGCTGTCCAAGGTTTATTTTTTACAGTTATTTTAGGTATTTATTTTACTTTACTACAAGCTTGAGAATATTATGATGCTCCTTTTACCATTTCTGATAGTGTATATGGTTCTACTTTTTTTGTTGCTACGGGATTTCATGGTTTACATGTAATTATAGGAACAACTTTTTTATTAGTTTGTTTTTTTCGTCTTTTAAAATATCATTTTTCTAATTATCATCATTTTGGTTTTGAGGCAGCAGCTTGATATTGACATTTTGTAGATGTTGTTTGATTATTTCTTTATGTTTCTATTTATTGGTGGGGTAGATAAAAGAGAGGAAGATTTTAACTTCCATCACTCTGGTTTCAAGCCAGATACACTTACTTCTGTCATCTCTTTAAAATGAAAAGGTTTATTTTAGTTTTGTTTATTATAATAATGGTTGTAGGTTTGTTATGCTTTTTTATTTACTTTTTACCTTTACATTTACCAAAAAATAAAAAGAATTTACCTTATGAGTGTGGTTTTGATCCTTTGAACTCTGCTCGAGTTCCTTTTTCTTTTCGATTTTTTCTTGTAGCAATTCTTTTTCTTTTGTTTGATTTGGAAATAGCTTTGTTATTTCCTTTACCTTATTCTTTAAGAATTTTATTAAGAAAATTTTATGTGATTTTTGTTGGTTCTTTTTTTATAATTCTTTTAACATTTGGTTTAATTTATGAGTGGTTAAGAGGGGGATTGGAATGGGCGGATTAGAACTTTAAAAAAAATTATGAGACTTTTATTGTTTGGAGTTTTTGGTCTTTTATTAATTTCTTTATTTTGTCCTTTTAGAATAGTTTGAGGATTAGTTATTTTTTTTAGTTGTTTTGTTTTATTTTTTAGGCTTTTTTTATTTGGAAGTGAAATTTTTATTTATAATTCTTTGTTTTATGTTTTGGGAATAGATTTTGTAAGGATTTCTTTAATTGTATTAAGTTGTTGATTACTACCTTTAACTTTGTTGGCTAGACAGGGACATATGGCCTTTTATTCTATAAAAAGTCAACGTATTTATTGTGTTCTTTTAATTTTGGTTCTTATTAGGTTAGTAATAACTTTTAGTTCTTTAGAGCTTTCTTTGTTTTATATTTCTTTTGAGGCTACTTTAATTCCTATTTTGTTAATTATTTCTCGTTGGGGGTCACAATATGATCGTTATCAAGCTAGAATTTATTTTGTTTTTTACACTTTGTTTGGTTCTTTACCTTTTTTAGTTTCTTTGTTAATAATAAAAAAATTTTTAGGTTCTCTTTTTTTTCCAATTTGCAGATATTTTTTTATTTTTGAAAAATTTATTAATAATTTTTCTTCTTTATGATGGGTTTTTACTTTTTTAATATTTGTTGTTAAGATGCCTGTTTATGGTTTTCATCTTTGGTTACCTAAGGCTCATGTTGAGGCTACTGTTGCAGGTTCTATGCTTCTTGCAGCTGTTTTATTAAAGTTAGGTGGCTATGGGTTAATACGGTTATTAAATTTATTTAATTTTGTAAAAATTAATTTAAAATTTTTTATTGTTTGTTTTTGTTTATGAGGCTCTTTAGTAACTGGTATAATTTGTTTTTGTCAGAGTGATTTAAAGTCTTTAATTGCTTATTCTTCTGTAGGACATATGAGCTTGGTTGCTGGAGGTGTTTTTTTTGGTTTAAAAAGTTCTATTAAAGGTTCAATGATTTTAATGATATCTCATGGTTTGGTTTCTTCTGGTCTTTTTTGTTTAGCTAAAGTGTTATATGAGCGTAGAGGTACTCGTACTCTAGGATTAATGCGTGGTTATAAGTGTTTAATGGGTTTGATGGCTTTTTGATGATTAGTTTCTTGTGCTGCAAATTTAGGTTTACCTCCATTACCAAAACTTATTGGTGAGCTTATAATAATATCTAGTTTTGGGTTTTTTGATTTTTCTTTTATTATTATTTCTGGTGGTTCTGTTATTGTTAGAGCTATTTACTCTTTATTAATATATCAATTAACTCAGTCAAAAAAGTTAATAAATAATTTTTCAAATGTTTTAGAGGTTTCATCTCGAGAGCATTTATTACTTTTTTCTCATTTAATTCCTTTGTTTTTATTAATAGTTAATCCTAAATTATTATTTATTTGTTTTTAATTTAGGAAAAAGTAATTAAATAAAAATAATATTAGTTTGTGGAACTAAGTTTATTGGTTGAAATCCATTTTTTTTCCTTTTAGAAGTTTATAGGTTTGTCAAGATCCTGCTAAGTTTATTGTTTTGCGGTTCAATTCCGTAAAAACTTCGATGAAATTTTATTTATTACTTATAAGTATAAGTGGTTTTATTTTTATTATTTTAGTTATAAGAGTATTTTCTTTTTCTAATTCTTTAAGGTCAAAGTTTTTAATTGGATCTATTTTTGGTTTGTTTTTTAAAAAAAACAATTTTTTTTTTAATTTTGGTGGATTAAGGGTTAGTTCTTTAAAGTTGTTAAGGTTTTTTAGTTTTATTAGATTTTATTTTTATTTAAGATTTGGTTGTCCTGTAATTAATGTGGTTGTATTTAATTGATTGGAAAAATATGGATTTTTAAGAAAATTTTCTTTTGTTTTAGATTTTTATTCTTTTGTCTTTTTTGTAGTTGGAAGTTTTGTGACTTGGTCTATAGTTGAATTTTCTTATTACTACATGAGAGATGATCCTCGTTGGTTTTCTTTTTTTCGTCTTTTGTTAGTATTTCTTTTAAAAATGTTAATATTAGTTAGATCAAAAAATTTATTTTTTGTGTTTGTAGGATGAGAAGGAGTGGGGTTTTTATCTTTTCTTTTAATTAGTTGATGAAAAACTCGTAAAGACGCTAATAGTTCTGCTTTAGAGGCAGTTATTTATAATCGTATAGGTGATGTTGGATTTTTGGTTTTGTTAAGTTTGTGTTTTGTTTATTTTAAAACTTGATCTTTATTAGAAATATCGGTTTTTTTAAAAAAATGTAGTTTAAGTTTAGTTTATGGGTTTCTTTTTAGTGTTTTAATAGCTAGAATGGCTAAGTCTGCTCAAATTGGTTTTCATCCTTGATTACCAGCTGCTATGGAGGGTCCAACTCCTGTTTCTGCACTATTACATAGTTCAACAATGGTTGTTGCAGGAGTTTTTTTTCTTATTCGAATAGGTAATTTAGTTGATTTTCCAAGTTTTTTTTGTAGTTTTTGTTTATTTGTGGGTGGAATAACTTCTTTGTTTGCTGCTAGGGCAGCATTAGTTCAACATGATATAAAGAAGGTTATTGCTTATTCTACTACTAGTCAGTTAGGACTTATGGTTGTTTGTATAGGTTTGGGAAATTGTATTGTTTCTTTTTTTCATATATGTACTCATGCTTTTTTTAAGGCTATGCTTTTTTTGTGTTCTGGAAGGATAATTCACAGTTTAAAAAAAGAGCAAGATTTACGGAAGATGGGAGGTTTATTTAATTTTCTTCCTGTTACAAGTTCTTGTATATTTTTGGGAAGATTGGCTTTAATAGGAACTCCTTTTTTATCTGGATTTTATTCAAAGGATTTAATTTTGGAGTTAGGGTTTTTAAGTTTTTCTAAATTTTTAGGTATTTTTCTTGCTTTTTTATCATCTCTTTTTACTGTGGTTTATAGTTTTCGTGTTGTTTTTTTTTGTTTTTTATATCCTATGTTAAGAAAAAGTTTGTGTAAAAGAATTTCTGAGGAAAATTTTAGTTTAGTTTTTTCAATTTTTCGTTTAGGCTTAGGTACTATTTTTTGTGGTTGGTTTTTTTGTGGTTATGTTTTTCCTTCTGTTGTTTTTATTATACCTTTTTTTTTGAAGAGTTTATCCTTTTTTTTGATAGTAGTTGGTATTTTAATAAGTTTTTGTTTTTATTTAAGGTATAAGAGTTTTTTATTTTATTCTTATATTTATTGGTTTTTATCTTTTCAATGATTTTTTTTAATTTTTTCTCATTTTTATTCTTCTTTTTTTTATTTTATTTTTTCTTTATATGGAGGAAGTCGTTTATTAGATCGTGGTTGATATGAAATTTTAGGACCTCAAGGAAGGGGATTTTTAACTTCTTTTAGGTCTTCTTCTGGACAATATTTTTATGGTGGTTATATAAAGTATTATTTATTTTCTTCAATTTTAACAAGAATATTTATAATTACTCTTATGGTCTTTATTTAATTTTATAAAGCTCGTAAAGTAAATGATTCTGTTTCTTTAGATATGTTTAATACAGCTATTAAAGTTATAAAGAGGATGTATGCAGCAAAAATAAAAAACAAAAAAAAATTAGGGGAAAATAAGTATGATGCCCCTTCAATCCTAATTAATTTGGAAATTTTTTTGGTTTTTATTCTTTTTCAGTTATTTTTTTTAAAAAGAAAAATTGTTCATAATATTATAAATGAGCAAAGAATAATAATTTCTTTTGTTTTACTTATAATTGGAAATCGATCTGCTCTAAGAGCTCTTGAATAAATAAAGACTATTAACATTCCTCCCATATAAACTAACAAAAGGATTAGAGCAAAAAATTTCATTCCTGTTTGTGTTAACAGAAAGCATCTTGATATAGAAACAATAGTTAGACCAAGAGCTGAAAAATATGGTGACATTCTATAAAATACTAATGATGTGCCTAGTAGTAAAAAAATTATTGATAAGTATATTTTCATTTTAAAATTTTTATTTTAGTAATTTGATTTAATTATTGTTTTTTTATAATTACTGTATTTTTACTTTTTTAATATGGTTGGACCTATTCGCAAGAGTCATCCTATTTTAAAGGTTATTAAATCTACTTTTATTACTCTTCCTTGTCCTAGAAAATTTTTTATTTGATGAAATTTTGGTTCTTTATTAGGTTTATGTCTTATAATTCAGTTAGTTACTGGTTTATTTCTTTCTATGCATTATACTGCAGATATAAGCTTAGCTTTTTCTTCTGTTAGTCATATATGTCGTGATGTTAATTATGGCTGACTTTTACGAAATATTCATGCTAAAGGAGCTTCTTTGTTTTTTGTTTGTTTATATATTCATATAGGTCGTGGTTTATATTATGGTTCTTATAAGAATTTTGAAACTTGAAATGTGGGTGTTCTTCTTTTATTTTTAGTAATGGGAACTGCTTTTGTTGGTTATGTTCTTCCTTGAGGTCAGATGTCTTTTTGAGGTGCTACTGTAATTACTAAACTTTTATCTGCTATACCTTATTTGGGTACGTATTTAGTTCAATGAGTTTGGGGAGGGTTTTCTGTTGATAAAGCCACTCTTGTTCGATTTTTTGCTTTTCATTTTCTTTTACCATTTGTTATAGTAGCTTTTAGAATAGTTCATCTTTTGTTTTTACATCAAAGTGGTTCAAAAAATCCTACAGGAGTAGATTCTAAATCAGATAAGGTTCCTTTTCATATTTATTATACTATAAAGGATTTTCTTTGGTTTTTAATTATACTTACTTTTTTGGGGTTTGTTGCACTTTTTTTTCCTACAATTTTAAATGATCCAGATAATTTTGTTTTTGCAAATCCTTTAGTTACTCCTGTTCACATACAGCCTGAGTGATATTTTTTATTTGCTTATGCAATACTTCGTTCTATACCTAAAAAGTTAGGAGGTGTATTAGCTTTAATAAGAGCCATAGGAGTACTTTTTTTTGTTCCTTTTTTACATATATCTAATCAGCAATCTAAGATATTTTGTCCTATATCACAAGTTGTTTTTTGGTGTCTTGTTTCTTGTTTTTTTATACTTACTTGACTTGGGGGCCAGCCTGTTGAGTCTCCTTATATAGAGCTTGGGCAGATTGCTTCTGTCTTTTATTTTTCTATTTTTTTGTTTTTTATGCCTTTTGTTTCTTTTGTAGAAAATTTTTTCTTATTTAAAGAGTCAAGAAATAGTTTAAAAAAAATAATAGCTTTGGGTGTTATTGATAAAAGTTTAATTCTTTTTTTCTTGAAAAAGATTTATATAAGAAAACAAGGTTTGAACTTGTTCTTAAGAAATCAAAATTCTTAGTACTACCTAAATATACTATTTCTTAAATTTTGAGTTGAAGCCTTATGGATTAGGTTTTTGGCCGTTAACCAAAAGATAGTAAGATCAATACTTACCAACTTAAAGATCGTTAAAATAGCAAAGTGGTAAATGCAAAAGATTTAGGATCTTTTACCAGAGGTTCAATTCCTTTTTTTAACTTTTGTAAAAGCTAGGAATCAAACCTAGATATTTTGCTTGCAAAGCAAATATTTTTTTTAAATTACGTTCACTTAAAAAGTTTAAGTTAAAAAACTAATAGCCTTCAAAGCTTTCATTATAGATTAAAATTCTATAACTTTTGGGTTTTGTGGTGTAAAAAACATAATAGATTGCAAATCTTTAGATGCGGTTAAATTCCGTCAGAACTTCAATATGATCTGAGTTGCACAGATATTTTCTCTGTGTAAAAGAGATGCTTTCTTCATAGCTACATTTTGTCAATAAAGTAAGCTAATGAAAAGCTTTTAGGCTCATGTCCTAAAAATAGAAGGATAAAAACCTCTCTTTATTTTAGAAGATATTGGATTCCAACCAATTACTATGATTTGACAGCCCATTATTATAATTAACTAATCTTCTTTTAAGTTAAATTTAATTTTAGTAATAAAATTAAATGTTTATTTAACTTAAACATTAGTTTGATATTTAAAAAAGGGCATGTATGCCCTTGTGTTAATAATAAGGGTTGGGGTGGGTGGGGTTAATGGTTTAATTATCTTCCCCTATAGTATATAAGGGTCCTGGGAGTCTGGGTTTAACATGAGCTTTGTTAAGGGTTTTAACCTTATTTTTTCAATTTACAAGATTGATTGTTTTTTTTAAACTAACAAAACATTCTTATTGAGGTATTATCTCAAACTTGTTGCGTGAAGGGCTACTGTTGTGTTTCAACTATAAGAACCTACCAAGAGCAGGTTCCCCTACTCTTACCTTGTTACGACTTTTCTCTTTTTATGTTAAAGAGAGTGACGGGCGGTGTGTACGTATTTTAGGGCTTTTTCAGGGGATTTTTCTTTATTCCTCTTACTGCTAAATCCTACTTTTTTTTTATCCTTTAAATAAAAATTTCGTTATTCGTTATGGAATATTGTAGCCCACCATGCCCCCACTCATTGGCTGCATCTTGATCTAACGTTTTGGAGAGTTCCTTTTTGCTTACTTTCTTTTGTTAAGAGGTGAGCTGACGATGATGATATACAGGCTGATAAGTTCTAGAGTAGGTTAGGTTTTTTGCGGGTTGACAATTGTGTGGCAGGCTCCTCTAGGAAGATCTAAAAAACCGCCAAGTCCTTTAAGTTTTAAGCTTTTGCTTGTAGTTCTTTCTTTTTGTTTATGATATAACATAGCAGGGTCTCTAATCCTGGTTTGTTTTTATATTTACGTGAATTTTCTTTGGTAAATTACTTTTGTGTTCAAGGTTTTCTTTTTGTTTTTACATTTGACTGTTGGTTTATTTGGTTTTATTTACTTAGTTAAAAATAGTTTTATCACTAAGATGTTTTTATTACTTTTTGTATTTTACGTATAACCGCGGTGGCTGGCACGTATTTTTACCAATACTTATTTTCTATTATTAAGTCTAGCTTTTACTAATTGCTTAATTTCTAGTACTGCTGTTGTGGGTTATCTATGATTTTAGAAAAAGCTTTTCTTTATATCATTTTGTTTTTTGTTGATTAATTAAAACTAATTAAAATAGGCCTCACTGGTTAAGAATCATTATCTTTGCATGTATCATTATAGATAAAAAAGTAAAAGAAATTGGGACCAAGTTTTCTGCATAAAGAGGGGACTTAAACCCACTATTAAAGTATTTTCAGTGCTTTGCTTTGTCGTTAAGCTACTTTTGCAGTTAAAAAAAGGAATTGAACCTCTGGTAAAAGAGCTTAGATCTTTTGCATTTACCACTTTGCTATTTTAACGTCTTTTATTTACCTTGTCTTAGGTTTTAACTAAGACTTTTTGATTGGAAGTCAAAAGTACTTTGAATACTAACAAGGTTAAGTTTTCTTAATTTTTTTTCAGTTTTTTTTTGGAGTTTTATAAGAATAATTAGCTCCTGTTTTAGATTCCTTTCGTACTAATAAAACTACTTTTAAGAATTTGTAGATAGAAACTGACCTGACTTACGTCGGTCTGAACTCAGATCACGTAGGGCTTTAAAGGTCGAACAGACCTACCATTAGAGACTTCTGCATCTCTTGGATGCCCCGATCCAACATCGAGGTCGCAAACTCTCTTGTCAATACGAGCTCTTAAAGAGAATAACGCTGTTATCCCTGCGGTAACTTTTTTCTTTGATCGGCTAAGTTAAATTAGCCGGATCTTATGAGCTTTGATAATTTAAGCTTTTAAATTTGTTTATTTTTTGTAAAAATCGAAGGTTTTATTTTCTTCGTGGTTGCCCCAACCAAAGATATTTTTATTGTTTTAATAAAAGTATTTTAAATAAAATTAGCTTTTTCTTTTTTTTATAAAAATTTTCTTAAGCTCGACAGGGTCTTCTCGTCTTGCATTTTTATTTTAGCTTCTTCACTAAATTATTAATTTCTTTCTTAAGAGGGAGACAGTTAAGCTTTCGTCTTGCCTTTCATACTAGCCCTCAATTAAAGAGCAAATTATTATGCTACCTTTGCACGGTCAAAATACCGCGGCCGTTGAATTTTAGTCACTGGGCAGGCAGTACCCCTTATTTTTAATTCACAAGGGGCGATGTTTTTGGTAAACAGGCGAAGCTTGTGTTTGCCGAGTTCCTTCCTATTATTTTATTATTTTGTTGATTTCCTGAGTTGGGTTAACTATATAAAAAATTTTTTTCTTGGTTAAAACATTTTCTTTCTTCCATTTAGGGTAGTTTGTTAGAATAGTTTATTTTTAACTAAATCAAAATTTAAGTACTTATTTTAACATTGTTTTTTAACTGGGGAGTTAATATTCTGTTTAGTTAAAAAGTTATAGTTTTTTTTTCATTAATTATTGTTAATTATTTTGGTATGCTTTAACGCTTTTTTTTAGGTGGCTGCTTCTAGGCCTACTATTCGTTTTTTCTTACTTTCTTTTTTGACTTTAACTATTTTTTTAGGCTTTTTCCTTAAACCAAAAAGCTTATCCCTTTTGGTTTAGCTTTTTATTTTATTTTATCTAATTTTTATTTTAGTAAAATATAGTAGCTTGAGCTTAAACTCATTTATTCAGAAAACCAGCTATCTCCAAGTTCGATTCATTTTTTATGGCTAATGAGTCCTCTTAGTTTACTTTTGTAACAGTAATACAATTACAACCACTTTGTTGGGGTTTCATTAGATCCCTTGGTTTCGGGTAAAGAAAATATTTTTCTTTAGGTAGTTGTTAAACCATAATACAAAAGGTAAAATCTTTAATTTTTTCTTTTTTTAAAAAAAATATTTAATTTTTTTCAAATTTCCTTTACAGTACTTTATTTTTAGCTTCTAAAGAAATAGTTTCTAATAATTATACTTTTTTATTTAATTTTTTATTTTTATTTGAAAAATAAATTTTTTGAAAATTTTTAGAGCTATTACTAATTTATGTTAACAAATAAAGGAATTAAACCTTTTTAATTAGATTTACAATCTATTGCTTAGTCTTTCAGCCATTTTGTTTTATAAAATAATATTTATAAAAGAAGGAAAAATAAAAATACCAATTATGGAAAATAAAAATAAACTTGAGTTAAAATTTATTTTATTTTTATTTCGTGTTTTAATTAAAAATATTGATTTTTGTGGGAATTTTGTCATTTTTGTTTTAAAGGCTATGCGTAAATAAAAAAATAGTCTTATTAGTCTTCTTAATATAAGAGGTATTTTACTAAAAATTATGTTTTTTGTTATTAGAGTGTTAAAGGCTAAAATCTTTTTCATAAATCCTGTTAAGGGTGGTAGCCCTCCTAGTGATAAGATTGTTAATGAAAATAAAGAAGCTTTTCATGGTTTTATTATTTTTTTCTTTTTAGCTTTTGCTATATTTATTGTTTTTTTCTCAATAAGCCTAGAAAATATTGCTATTTTAATAATTATATAAATTAAGAACATTAATAGTGATATTTTTGGGTTGTATAATGAAATAAGAATAATTCATCCCATGTGGCTTATTGATGAAAATGACAGTATCTTTCGAGTTTGAGTTTGTTTTAATCCTCTTCATGCTCCTAAAATTATTGATGAAATTGTACATATAGATAATATGTTAATTTTAAGATTTTTTATAATAGATAAGATTAATATTGTTGGTGCTATCTTTTGTCATGTGGTAATAATGAGTCCTTTAATTAGTGATACTCCTTTTATTACTTCTGGATATCAGAAATGAAATGGTGAAATTCTTAACTTTAGTAAAAGAGAAATAGTAATTATTTTTCTTCTAAAAATTTTTAAAGGAGTTTTTACAAGTCATGATCCTTTTTTTCATGTTTTTATTAATGCTGCTTTTAGAAGTATTGTGGCTGCTATTGCTTGTATAATGAAGTACTTTATAGATGCTTCAACTTTTCGTCGATTTTGAATTGAAAGAATAATTGGTATAATTGACATTGTTTTTATTTCTAGTCCTATTCATATAAGAAATCAGTGTTTTCTTAAAATAACTAAAATTGTTCCAATAAATACTTTTATTAAAAAAAATTTTGTTTTTATTCGTTTCATAAGAATTTGGGAGGAATTGAACCTCAAATGATCTAATTATCAGCTAGATACCCTAACCTTTTGGGATCAAATTCTAAAATATTTTTGGTGGAGTAATTTTTATTCTTTTAATTAAAATTATGTTTCATAATAAGAATCCAATGGAAAATGGTAAATATCTCTTTCATTTAAGAAACATTAGTTGGTCATATCGTAATCGTGGAAATCTTGCTCGTATTCATAAGAATGTTCTTGATAGTATTCTTGTCTTAACTGCAATAATAATTATTTTAATTGGAAATAATTTTATTGGTAATTTAGCTCCTAAAAATATTATTACAGATAGAAGGTTTATAAATATTATTTTAGCATATTCTGCTAAAAAAAATAGTGCAAAGGGTCCTCCTGCGTATTCTACTTTGTATCCTGAAACTAGTTCTGATTCGCCTTCTGTTAGGTCAAAGGGTGTTCGTTTAGTTTCTGCTAATGTTGATACATATCATATGTAAGATAATGGTAAACATGATAAAATAAATCATCTTCTTTTTTGTGTTTTTATTATTCTTTTTAGTTTAAATGTTCCTGTTAATATTATTATAGAAAGTAGAATTGTTCCTATTCTAATTTCGTATGAAATTGTTTGTGCTACTGCTCGTATTCCACCTATTAGTGAATACTTTGATTTGGAAGCTCATCCTGATCCTAGAAGTGAGTAAACAGATAGTCTTGAAATACCTAAAATTAAAATAAGAGATAATTTTATTTTAATTAGTGAATTTGGACATGGTATTATTACCCATAAAATTAGAGCTAATATAAGAAAGAGAGCAGGAGATAAAAAAAACAAAGCCGTTTTTGCCGATAGTGGCTTTGTTTTTTCCTTAATAAAGAGCTTAATTCCGTCTGCTATTGTTTGCATTATTCCATATGGTCCTACAAGTCCTGGTCCCTTTCGTAGTTGCATGTAACCTAATATCTTTCGTTCTATTAAAACAATAAAAGCTACTGAAATTAATGTAGGTAAAATTATATTAATAGTTTTTAGAAAGTAATAAGGTATATTTTTCATTATTATTTGTTTTAGTTTTGTAATGTTTTTTGTTATGTTATTTAGAATTAATCTTTAAAATTTTTATATTATAGAT